GTAATGCAAGTCGGACTATGTTTTGGTTCACCGCCCAATCTAATCATACGAAAACTAAGAGGTTCTAGCTCAGAACAGAACCTGGTTCACTTCTCTAATTACGTATGTTTTCCTGCTTTTCTAATAAAGAAAGGTTATCCTCCACCCAATAGAGCCTAGCCTGAGAGACGAGTTCTCCAGTGTGGACCGAAAAGGTCTCGCGAAGCCGGTCCCCGCATGGTCTAAGTCCCTCTCTAACTTGAAGAGCAGCAAAGCGGACTTCCGGGGATAAAAATGGATCATTTCAATTTGATAACTAAGAAAGCAGTCTACTCATGTACTCTAGCTTCGCTAATGAGATAAGGTAGTTGGCTTACTTGCTTGCTAGAGGACAGGTAGTTTACTACTTGAATATAGCTGTGATCTGTCATTACATGCGACTATCTCTATAGATAGAAAAGGCCTAGAAATATTCGTCTATAATATAATAGTGGTTGAGATCTATCCGACCAATAACCCATTTTGTAACGGTCGAAAAATAACAATAACTAAAGGGAAGAAGAGAACTGATCTTTTAATGTAACAAGGCTATGAAGAGAGTCAACAGGAAGAAACGGCAATCAGCAATCCTAATCGTTCAAAAGTGATAGCGCCACGTAACCTTCGGATTCGGGGTGACCCCAAAACGACTTAGGTCTACCATAAGAAGGAACGGGGTAGTAACTTACTTATCCTTATCAAAGTCTATTTCTTCCTTCAGGTATCCTTTCGTAGTAGTATTGAAGCGGAAGTCTCGAGTTGGGTTATTCTTTTTTCATCGAGATTGGGCTGGTGTTCAGTATACTTAATATAAGATCGAAAAGAATGCATTGGAAGGTCAATGCGAATAAAAGTTGACTTTACTATGGTCAGTGCACAGTGTAAGAAAAAAGTCCTTAGTTTCGTTGGAAAAACCAATGCAAATCTCATAGCCCGGATAGATAGAAAAGGTTGGAGAGAGTGACTTTAACCGCCTGAAATTCTCTCCCTTCTAAAGCTGCGCAAGGCGGCCCCCCCGGTCGAAGGTGGGGGAACTAGAGTGATCACGATAGAAAAAGAAAAAGCATATATCAATAAATGACGACTATAAGGAACCAACGATTCTCTCTTCTTAAACAACCTATATCCTCCACACTTAATCAGCATTTGATAGATTATCCAACCCCGAGCAATCTTAGTTATTGGTGGGGGTTCGGTCCGTTAGCTGGTATTTGTTTAGTCATTCAGATAGTGACTGGCGTTTTTTTAGCTATGCATCACACACCTCATGTGGATCTAGCTTTCAACAGCGTAGAACACATTATGAGAGATGTTGAAGGGGGTTGGTTGCTCCGTTATATGCATGCTAATGGGGCAAGTATGTTTCTCATTGTGGTTCACCTTCATATTTTTCGCGGTCTATATCATGCGAGTTATAGCAGTCCTAGGGAATTTGTTTGGTGTCTCGGAGTTGTAATCTTCCTATTAATGATTGTGACAGCTTTTACAGGATACGTACTACCTTGGGGTCAGATGAGCTTTTGGGGAGCTACAGTAATTACAAGCTTAGCTAGCGCCATACCTGTAGTAGGGGATACCATAGTGACTTGGCTTTGGGGCGGTTTCTCCGTGGACAATGCCACCTTAAATCGTTTTTTTAGTCTTCATCATTTACTCCCCTTTATTTTAGTAGGCGCCAGTCTTCTTCATCTGGCCGCATTGCATCAATATGGATCCAATAATCCATTGGGTGTACATTCAGAGATGGATAAAATTTCCTTTTACCCTTATTTTTATGTAAAGGATCTAGTAGGTTGGGTAGCTTTTGCTATCTTTTTTTCCATTTGGATTTTTTATGCTCCTAATGTTTTGGGGCATCCCGACAATTATATACCTGCTAATCCGATGCCCACCCCGCCTCATATTGTGCCGGAATGGTATTTCCTACCGATCCATGCAATTCTTCGTAGTATACCTGACAAAGCGGGAGGTGTAGCCGCAATAGCACCAGTTTTTATATGTCTGTTGGCTTTACCTTTTTTTAAAAGTATGTATGTGCGTATGTCTACCTTTTTCACATTTCAAAGTGTGAAGATCCTTTATATGTCCCCATCAACGAAACTCATCATTTGGGTTTTTTTCAATACCATGATATCATACTTATTTTATGGGACTGGGTCCGCGGGGCAGGGGCAAGCCCTTTATTATTATTGCGTTGGGCCGGGGTTCGAGTTGGCTTTGCCTACTGTTTCTCTTGATCCCTTACCTCCTGCCTCCCCCCCCACCACCATTACGGAACTCTATGAGCGAATCCGAATCCTGGAAAGTCGAAATTGGTGGGGGATACCCCCCCAATTAGACGCGGGGGACTATGCCCGACAAGTCGGAGAGATCCTCCAGGACTCCGGGGGGATCGCGGAATTTCACGTAACGTTCCGACATGAATTATTAGAGATTAGCATATTGGAAAAAAGGGGGTGGTTAGAACACTCCTTGGTCCAATATGCTCAATCTGAGCCCCGATTGGGTACTATTCTGAATGTGGGGCCTTTCCCGGGCACTAACCTGTGGGAAGCCGCATTTGATTTTGTGGAAACGGAAGTACAGCGCATAGGGGATGCAGAACTACAAAGCATCTGGCTCGAACTCCTTGTGGAGGACATGCAATCAAATGGTGGTACTGCTACTCTCTATAAGAGGTTCTTTAATGAAATCTCGGACCAGCAGTGTCGTCAACGAGCCGGATTGCCTATAATACCCTCGTTGTATCAGGACCAGGCTTAAGTACCGGGAAGCGGGCTAATCCCCGAAAATGCCCGTTAAATTCACGTTGGGGACAAAAAAAAAATCAATATATATATATATAAAAACGATATGATTCAACCTCAAACCTATTTGAATGTAGCGGATAACAGCGGAGCCCGAAAATTAATGTGTATTCGAATCATAGGGGCCAGTAATCGACGAAGAAATGCAGTTAGTATTTTTCAGACTATTAAAGAAGGCGGATCCCGAAGAGTTGAGGACATTACAGAGAATATTCTGCGGTGAGTCACAGAGTGCGAAATGGAGAGTGGTATTCACAGAACTGATTGAAGCGATGCAGAGAAGTGTAGATAACTAACGAAAAAGACATAACATAGGTCTAATCATTCTGTTAAACCCGTATATCAATTATAAACTACTAATGTTATTCTAAATAAATGATCTTTAACCCCGCCAATTAAAAATCTTATTTAAAATGTGAGCCCTCGGAGTTTCGCCGAAGAAGTGAAGGAGAGTAGGAAAGAGGGTTTGATCGTAAGAACCTTAACTCTAATTGAAAATTGAAAGAGGAAAATTTCTTTATAGGCTTCGCTCGCTTTTGCGACCTAGTGACGTGACCTCTACAAAAGCGTCGCTCAAACCCGGGATACTCTCCCACTTCAGGAAACTCGGGAAAAGCTAATCGAAGCGATTAGTGAAAAGGCGGGAGCTCTGTTGGCCGACGAGAACCTTCGTGTTCCACCGGTATCGACTATGGGGAGCATCTCCCTGATAAATAAAGAGTAGGGCGCGTCAGGCGCCTTTAGCCTTTCATAATAGTATGGAACAGCATATTTAGTGAAAGAAAGGCGTTATAGGGTTTGAAGCGCTGAGTTACTTAAGCAATTCTTGTTATTGTTATTCTATCTTAGAAGTAGTGCCTATATTGTTTTGTCTTTGTTTTTACTTACAATATAAATATTTCCAATATTTCTTTCTTTGTTGTAGAGCGTAAACTTCTCTCTTTAATATTGCCAGAACGAAATCATCAACTTCGGAATAGTTTCGATAGCTTCTCAAATTACCTTACCTTGATTGAGGAAGCGAAGTCATTTGCTTTTGCAGCGTCTGCATATCGATCGGTTTCAAAATACTTCGGTATCGGCGTAAGCCTTCCCGGATCCAGCTTTCTCTGAACTCTTCTTTTTTCGGTATGCCGCTCCGCGAGCAAGGAGTGCCGCGCACGAGCGGAGCGAAAACAAAGCAGGGGAAATCCTTTGATTGCGTATTTACTATAGATCCATGTCTTTCTTGTTCCACTAGCTAGGACCAAATTCTCGCATGTCCCTTTCGTTATTACAACCTTATTTTTTGATGTCAAAGACCAGAAGCTACGCGCAAATTATCATTGGATCTCGGTTGTTCTTAACAGCGATGGCTATTCATTTAAGTCTTCGGGTAGCACCACTAGATCTTCAACAAGGTGGAAATTCTCGTATTCCGTATGTACATGTTCCTGCGGCTCGGATGAGTATTCTTGTTTATATCGCTACGGCTATAAGCACTTTCTTTTTTCTATTAACAAAACATCCCCTTTTTCTTCGCTCTTCCGGAACCGGTACAGAAATGGGTGCCTTTTTTACGTTGTTTACCTTAGTTACTGGGGGGTTTCGGGGAAGACCTATGTGGGGCACCTTTTGGGTGTGGGATGCTCGTTTAACCTCTGTATTCATCTCGTTCCTTATTTACCTGGGTGCACTGCGTTTTCAAAAGCTTCCTGTCGAACCGGCTTCTATTTCAATCCGTGCTGGACCGATCGATATACCAATAATAAAGTCTTCAGTCAACTGGTGGAATACATCGCATCAACCTGGGAGCATTAGCCGATCTGGTACATCAATATCAATACATGTTCCTATGCCCATTCCAATCTTGTCTAACTTTGCTAACTCCCCCTTCTCAACCCGTATCTTGTTTGTTCTGGAAACACGTCTTCCTATTCCATCTTTTCCCGAATCTCCTTTAACGGAAGAAATAGAAGCTCGAGAAGGAATAGCAAAACCTAGTTCACTCGCTGAGTCTCTTTGCATCCATGGCTGAATGGTTAAAGCGCCCAACTCATAATTGGCGAATTCGTAGGTTCAATTCCTACTGGATGAACTTGGAACGTTCAGTTCAATTGCTGCTCACTAAATTGATACATATTTATATTCATTTTATTGCTTGCACCTACCAGAAGGAGGAGGGATCCTTAATGAAATTACTGATTTCGAGAAAGCAAGGACGTTATGAGCGTTCGGTCAGCCTTTGCTTGGTCCTAAGGGGAAGGTTAAAGCCTAAAACCTAGTTTCGGAAGGCATAGAAATCAGATTCCATTTTCATTTCCTAAACAACAAAAGCATACACATAAGCACCCGAGGATGCCGAATCATCCACTGAGGAGTAATAATATTCTGTTTCATCCGAACCCACCGAAGCATCCAAACAAAAAAAAAAGCCCCTAATCTTAAGAATCCGAAGCTTAAGCCAAATCTGAAGCTAGAATAGAGGGGAATAAATGATTCCAGTAGCCAAGCCAATATGGGGTCTATAACCACAATAAGAATACCCGTGATCCGGGGCATTCAGCAGTTGATGATTTGTTTTCCAATTTTTCGTCTGTCTGTGTGAAAAGTATGTAGGATCCGATCCACCTTAAGCTATGGGGCCTGAGCCTGTTCCTAAAGCATAGGCTATAGTACCAAATCCAAGGTATAAAGAAGCCTAGGCCGACGCCGAATCTGCACCAGCAGAATATAAAATTCCAAATCAGAAAATGAATAGTACGTAAAGAAAGGGCTTTTTGATCCCCGATCTGAGTCTCGTCTTTCGAAGGGTCTCGTTCCGTTCATATGCCGCTCATTTGTAGCAGGGTTTTTTTATGTTTTAGAAAAGTAAGACAAGCGCTTCATTACGCGTGATTCTAATTCTAGCATATGCTCAGCTGCTCCTACCAAGCACTAAAGGCAAAAGGATGCTTATCTGGATCAGCCTACTTCTTCTATGTTACGCCCTTCCCCCTTATTTTGTTGTATTCAGTGGGTCAGGGAGGTACCCGCCCGCGCTTTTTCTTACCCGGAAACACGTCGCTAGCCTAAGGCAGGCTTCGCTATCCTCCCGAAGCTGTCATTTTCCAATGGTTTTTGCCCACTCACTTATACTTATATGGAGGGGCTTTACTTTATGTAATTTAGTTTAGCTGTAGTTAGAGTGGGTCGATCTAGCCGCCCTAATTGACCCGGTTGAAGATACTAAATCCGAATGATGATTTCATAATCAATCATAGAGGTGTGAAATGGCATCTTTTCAGAAGTCAGATGGACGAAGGTTAGCGCACATCATTTTTCTATTTAGCTCCGAAGGCAACCCGTCGCGCCCTCGTCGCGGCGTTAGCAGCCATTGACGATGTATTGAAGACTAAGCGAGCCGGCCTAGAACGGAGCACATGCTACTTCTTCGAAATCGCGAACACCTTCCCTTTCTTCTTAGTCTGATCCGGACACTCCAGACCCCGGTTCTTGGCTTTGATCCAATTCCGAAGCTCGTTTGCTCACTAGCCGATGTTATTTTCAATTGACTTAGTTAGAAAAAAAAGTATGGAGATACCGTACCGCCTTAAACAAGCGCCAGGAAAATAGAGCTTACCGCGCTGAGTTACGTCGTAGGCGAAGCTTTCGATTCGACAAATGGCCTACTTTTGAAATTGTTGAGCTCGTGTCTTTAGGGTCAGCAGGCCGGGCCTGCGGTTCTAATGATTCCGTAGATACAGAAAGAGTCAGTCTCGGCTTTCTATTTCTTTTTTCATAAAATGGATATTGTCAACTTTAGGCTTTGTGAATTAAGGAGGACTCATATGATTCTCCTTCCTCGACTTCGGTTCTGTCTCCTGGTTTTAAATAACCCAGAAACTTGCTTAGTCAGGTCTTCCTTTTATGTGAATTCGTAGAGTAGGCAGAGACCCTTATATACGATCGGAGTTTAAACACGTAAACCACGGGTCCCCCGAATATCCATCATCAGCCAACCCACTTTCCTGGCTTTTGTTCTACTAGCAGTAAGCTCTGCTCCCTCCAGTTCTATTAATTCCGGATTTTTATACCTGACGACCATCCAAGGTTTCATGAGTGCTCCTATTCTGTTAGTTATGACTTTTCGTTTGACATTTTTGCTGCTCTCGGCTTCTGAATTTGTACCTTTCAATAGCCAGTCTAGAAGCCCTAATGTTGTAAGGCACGTGACTGCATTCCTAAATACTCTCTCTGGTTCCTTCCCGAAATTGACCTGCTTACACTGCACTGCTTCTTCTGTCAAGACAGGCAGGCGGTTATCGACCTTTTCGCAAGCATAACAACGGCCATCGAAAGTCACGGCAGCTTGCTCGAGAAGGTAGAAAGGACCATAGATGATATGACTCCAGTCATAATGGAAAGACGAGCTCAGGTCAAAAGTATCCAGCAACAGGTTACGGAGCTGCAAACGGAAAGGGCGAAGGAGACGGCGAGGAAGAAGGATCGCTGGTTAGTCGAGTGAAGGACCCGTCCGGGGTTTCCTCGGCTCGCACCGTCGTAATGTAACTGTGCACAGTTATTTCTATCTGGGTTGTCGACTCACTCTATGCTGCAGGTTGAATTGTTCCAGAACCGCTTCCACGGAATTTTAGGGATTTTTCCTTTGGATTGAATCGAATTCATTCGCTCGTGCCTCTCGCGTACGTAGCCTTTTGGCAAAGCTCTTTTCTCTTTCCCCTTATCCTGTTCAAAGGCACAGATTCACAGAGCCTCTATCAGAATCAGATGACGATTGAATGGCTTCCACCACGACACGAAGAACTACTCCTTATTTAGGAATAAAAACGACTCTTTTTGTTAAACCAACGAGTGAAGTTCTGCCGCTAAGACTAAGAGTGATTATGAAAGCTTTCCCCTGACTGAACCCAACGACTCTCTTTTCTTTCAATGGTATCCTTCTTTATCCGAGCAGAAGATCGCCTCCTCTCTTCTTTGGCCTACTGGCCTACTTAAATTAAAGGCCTTGTGCGAGCACAGCAGCTTGACTGAGGCTGGCTTGGGAAAAAAGGGAATAGGATAGGACTTGTTCATCGTAAGTGGGAGATTCTTGGGTGAGTGTTAACGAAAGGCCTTCCAGACAACTCTTTCAGCTTAGGACAACCTTTACCCTTCTTAACCTATTTAACAGCAATCTATAGGTTGAGTAGAAGAAAGAGGAGTTTTGATGGCTGTCATTTTCTGGTTGGATGGGCTCGGATCCTTTGCATGATTTCATGTGAGGAGCCACCTTTGATGGGCTTTGAATTTGGACAGATCCAGCGGGCCTTCTTGCATGGGCTTGGGCTTGTTTTGATGGGTAGGCTTGTTGTGCTTTGGCCCTTCTGTGGGCTTTCATCGAGGAAAGAGCAAGACCAAGTCTTCACATTTGTAGGACTTTCTTTGATGGTTCATGTAGGCTGGGGTCTTTCATTCGGGCCCTATTGGGGCACCCTGTGGGCCAATGCGTATAAGCTTGGGCTTTCTTAACGCGGCTCATTTGTTGACGACTCAGTACATGGATGTCACGAGTCTATTGGCATAGAATATGGAATCTTTTCCACGTAAGCTGGTTGTACAAAGTTTGTTTGTTCATACAGGCAGTGTGATTTGGGGAGATTTTGTTTGCTCCGCAAGGTAGCGCCAGTTTTTCATTAAACAGGCATGATAGTTTTCAACTGCAGAAAAGTAGTGCGGAGAACTAGTCAGAATTGTGCCTGCCATCCAATTCGTGACGTGGATGATCCGCCGAATCCATTGCTGACTTCACCACGATCGATTAGGTGAAACGGTTCTGCAAAGTTTGTTTGTTCATACAGGCAGCGTGCTTATAGTAGTAAGAATTGTGCCTGCCATGCAATTCGTACTGCATGGCGATATTACTCTACCACTCTATAAATGGAGGCTCGATAAGTGTCTTCACTTCATCAAATTCAAATCAAAGAAATTGAGTAATAGCACGTATGGCTATGGCTGTTACAAACAGGCTTTCTGCAATTGCTGCCGAAATGGGGCAACTCCAAAATGAAATCCAAGAGCGTCGTAGAGTGCTAAACCTCTTTTTGAGAAATGTTAGAGCAAGAGCTCCTGCAGAGGCAGAAGAACGCATTGGCGCTGCCAGAGAGAACATAAGGGAAAGGCAGAGGAGGCTGCAAGTGCTGCAGGAGGAGCAGCAAGCACTCATTGTGCGGGCTGTCACCCTCGGTGACCGGGAAAACCACTAGAAGAAATTAAAAAAAGTAGTGACTTTATCTTCTGTCTACTTGTTAAGGCCTATCCTTTTACTTCTTTATGTTTTTTAAATAATTCATGTAGTTAGCATAATGCTTTTAAAGCTCTAGTAAAGGCATATGTGGTTGTTTATGTAATGTAGTGCTTTATGTAGTAGTAATGAATAAATCTTTTGGATAAATGTTTTTTCTCTACAGGCCTCTTTGAATCCTTTCAATCCATATTTATTTTTGGAATGCTCAAGTAGAATTTGGAGCATTCCAAAAACTGGGGGATCCGACTACAAAAAGACAAGCAGTCTGATACAAGATTTATTTCTTACTTCTCACCTTTATCTTTGTGATTTAACATAATTTAACAAAAATAGAGTATCGGATAAATCTTGATTTGAATTGCTGCCTTTTCTTTGACTATTTCTCTTTAGTTATCCGGGAGACGATCCAAAATAAACAGGTATGGAAGCTATAATTGTAAACCACAATCGAATCTATGGAAGCATTGGTTTATACATTCCTCTTAGTCTCGACTTTAGGAATAATCTTTTTCGCTATCTTTTTTCGGGAACCGCCTAAAGTTCCAACTAAAAAGATGAAATGATTTTTTATTATCTCATTTATTATCTCAATTGAAGTAATGAGTAAGGTAAGCTTCATAGCTCCAACCTATACAAGGGCTTACGTTTTCTTGCTGCATCCGTTTTCTTGCTCGTTAGCGCAACGGCTTTCGTTTTCAATAAGGACATTTAGGCTTTTCTAAAAGAATATATAGGGCTTTTCAGCTTACTCTGCTACAGCGGACCGTTAGCAGAGTGCCGCGGTTTGTGGGCTTGAAGGACTTAGCGCCATGACAAGTGGTATCAGAGCGGCCAAGCCATGGCTAGTGGGAAGAACCCGTAGGCTAGTGCCGGCGAAGAGGCTCGACGGGAGGGGACTCGAAATCGTGTG